CGATGAACTGATCTGATTAACCAGCCAAAGTTAGCTTCAGTCATTATGTATTGAACAGAGGCAAAAGCCTCGGTAACGGTCGGACGATAGTAAAAAGTCATAGCAAACCCCGTAGCTACTTGTACTAAAAAACAAGTAAGCGTAATTCCTCCTAGACAATAAAATAGGTTGACATGAGGCGGAACATATTTACTAGTTATATCATCCGCAATTGCCTGAATTTCGAGACGCTCTTCGAACCAATCATATACTTTATTGAGATAGGTAAACCAAGGGGGCTCCCCCTCTTAGAACTGTATATGAGAATTTCATCTCGTACAGCTCAAGTGGAAACACCTACAAACTGTTTGTAGCGGATAGAGATTTTTCAATTTCTGAATTTTTAATCCTAGATTCAATCTTCTCGTAAGATACGAAGGACAAAAAACCCCGAAGCGCTTCTTTGTTCTGATGCTAATGCCAAAATATCAAGCCGGCTCATTCCTATTTATGTTGATCGTTACAGGCCTCTTGAATCTTCTCTTTCCCTATTTTTTTTTCTTTTTATTTGTAGTGAGTGTGGATTGTCTTTTTTTTTTGATAGGAATTCTCTTGTTGAGACCCTACAGAATCGATTGAAACCTCAGATTCATACTAGAACCACGATGAGTCAATAAAGCCCCAAGCTAAGCTCAAAGGTTCCTTAGAGTAAGAACCGTTTGATCATCACTTAGAATCGATGTAATGACTAAAAATCCAAAGAAACATTTGTCCTTTGGTTTAAAAAACCATAAGCATTTGAAGGAAGAAAAATCCTTCGATCTCTGATTCTAACTATATTGTATTTTTTTGAGTGCGGTCGCGAGGTCTGAATAGTTAGGTATGAATCATAGTGCTAATGTTTCTTGATCTATTCTATGGATTCCGTGCTCCAGATATTCTAATGAATATCAGACGAGGTAGAACCATCTCTCTCGAGATGACAGACCATTCTCTATACTATCAATAGGATCAATTTTCACAAGTCACACACTCATATTCCGGAAATACCGAAACAAAGGAATTCCACGGTCGAACTACCCTACCACAATATATATATCTGAATATCTAAATTCATAATAAAATATAAACATGGAATATTAATAGAGAATATTCTGAAAAAAAAGAAGTTTTTAATATAATAACCTCTTAAGAAACTTTCCTTGCCTACACTTTCGCGTAAAAGTGAAGAGACAATCCAATCACTCAAATCATGAATGATTAACAAATTTCTTAGGTCACTAAGAAACCTTCTAAAAGCTGCTCTCCTGACTGCGGTTATAGGAACCCTCACTTATAGTAGGACTCTACCTACCAGGTCTTTCCCGACTGGCGGGGCTACGGATCAAATTATAGATCTAGAGGATTCTTCTATGGAGGAAGGATACGAGGCTGACCATTCTTCTATGGAGGAAGGATCTGACACAGAAGATTCTTCTAGGGAGGAAAGATCCGACAAAGAAGAATCTTCTTTGCTTTGCAATAAGGGCCCAAGGAGTCACTAAATTCCCTTCGCCAGGAGGTGCGGAGGCTTTGTTTGGATCTCGATACGAGTCAGGAGACAGCGTTGTCTCGCCTCGAAGCTATCCGACAGGTACGGCGGGAAAGGGAGCAAAGAGAGCTTCACGCCTCCTAGGATTCTCTATTCTCTCTAGCAAAAGTGTCCTTCTATCTCTATATATTTTGAAAATGTATACAGAATAGATGAGGGTTGTTTCCTTAATTCTAGGGTAGGATTACAGATTTGAGACTTGAGGCCCCTACAAAAAAGGGGCCTAAGTGAGTTATTTTGGGTTGAAAAAAAAGTTAAGACTTCTTGGTTCTTATGGTATGGATCTAATTCATTGAGATTCCGTCCAGTAAAACAGAAGAATTATAAATCTCCAAGAGAATAGATAGAAAGACTGCAAATAAAGCCATTGCGACACCCATCAAAGGAGTGGTTCCCCATCCTGGAGCCACTTTCCCATATTCCGAATTCAACGGTTTCAATAAAGCCCCTACTGTTGTTCGTCTTGGACCAGATCTAGAACTACCCTCAACGGTTTGTGTCGCCATAAATACTTTTTTTTGTTGAGATCAGTTGACTTTGTATACCCTTCCGGTGTAAATAAACGATCTTATTATAGATCCATTCTAGTCTTGAAATTTTCTAATAATGGAAACAGCAACCCTAGTCACCATCTTTCTTTCTGGCTCACTTGTAAGTTTTACCGGGTACGCCTTATATACCGCCTTTGGGCAACCCTCTCAACAACTAAGAGACCCATTCGAGGAACACGGAGACTAGTTGAAGTAATGAGACTCCCCTATCGGGGAGTCTCATTACTTCAATTAGGAATGAGAATAAGGCACAATCATTTCACCTTTTTATTTTTAATTGGAACCCTCGGTGGTTCTCGAAAAAAGATAGCGAAAAAAATAATCCCTAGAGTAGAGACTAAGAGGAATGTATAAACCAATGCTTCCATAGATTTGATCGTGGTTTACAATTATAGCTTCCACATCTGTTCATTTGGTGGGATCATCTCCCAGATAAAGAAAGGGCAAGAGTCAAAAGTCGGTGATCAAAAAACCACGGTTTCTCTGCTACCCTGTGTTAACTCAAACAAATCAAATAAAGGAGAAAAAAACCAAAGCAATGTTGTATCAAACTACCTGTTTCCTTGTAGTTGGATCTCCAAGTTTTTGGAATGCTCCAAATTCCACTTGAGCATCCAAATCTGGGTCAATGCCGGCAAAAACATCTCTGAACAAAGTTCTCGCACCGTGCCAAATGTGCCCGAAAAAGAAAAGCAAAGCAAATGAAGCATGGCCAAAAGTAAACCAACCCCTGGGGCTGCTACGAAAAACACCATCTGATTTCAAAGTAGCACGATCTAATTCAAAAATTTCACCCAATTGAGCGCGTCTAGCGTATTTTTTCACAGTAGCAGGATCGCTATAACTGACTCCATTGAGTTCACCACCAAAGAACTCAACAGTTACACCGACTTGTTCGACACTATACTTCGACTCTGCCCTTCGAAAAGGAACGTCGGCTCGCACAATTCCGTCTCCGTCTACCAAAACGACGGGAAATGTTTCAAAAAAAGTAGGCATACGGCGTACAAAAAGCTCGTTGCCTTCTTTCTCTCTAAAGATAGGATGTCCTAACCATCCAACCGCTATTCCATCCCCATTGTCCATTGAGCCCGCTCTGAATAATCCCCCTTTAGCTGGATTATTTCCGATGTAATCATAAAAAGCTAATTTTTCTGGAATTTTAGACCAAGCTTCTGAGAAATTCTGATTTTCGGCTAGGCTAGCGCCAACTCTTCGATATATTTCTTGCTGGAAGTATCCTTGATCCCATTGATACCGGGTGGGACCAAATAATTCGATCGGGGTCGTTGCGGAACCATACCACATAGTTCCAGCAACAACAAAAGCTGCAAAAAAGACAGCAGCGATACTACTGGAAAGTACAGTTTCAATATTACCCATACGTAATCCTTTGTATAAACGTTGGGGCGGACGGACACTAAGATGGAATAGGCCCGCCAATATACCTAATGTCCCTGCTGCAATATGATGAGAGGCTATTCCTCCTGGAACAAAAGGATCAAAACCTTCGACACCCCACGCAGGATTTACAGATTGTACTTTTCCCGTGAGTCCATACGGATCAGACACCCATATTCCAGGACCATACAAACCTGTTACATGAAATGCGCCAAATCCAAAGCAAGCTAGCCCTGAGAGAAATAAATGAATTCCAAAGATCTTGGGCAAATCCAAAGAAGGTTTTCCTGTACGCTCATCACAGAATATTTCTAGATCCCAATACACCCAATGCCAGATAGCGGCCAAGAAGCACAAGCCAGAAAATACAATATGTGCCCCGGCCACACCTTCGTAACTCCAAATACCCGGATTCGTTATAGTGCCTCCTGCGATACTCCAACCCCCCCACGAATTGGTTATTCCTAAACGAGTCATGAATGGTATAACGAACATACCCTGTCTCCACATCGGATCAAGAACGGGATCAGAGGGATCAAAAACGGCTAATTCGTATAAGGCCATCGACCCGGCCCAACCCGAAACTAGAGCAGTATGCATTATATGGACAGAAAGCAACCGACCGGGATCATTCAATACGACAGTATGAACACGATACCAAGGCAAACCCATGGAAAGACCTCTTTCTCAAAGAAAAATAAACACTATGTGACTTTCTCGCATTGGGAGCTAGGGAATTCCCCCTTTCAATAGATTATCTCGGAGCAGGGGTAAATATTGAGTCCATTCCCTTGGGAATAACGAACGGACCAATTCTGTTTGTAGGAACAAATAGAAACAGATCTATTCTATACCCGATAAGTATCAATCCGCAATGCAGCATTGGTCTGGTTCTATTTTCTATGGGCTACTGCTCGGTCTTATTCTATGAACTTTTCAATCTATGGAAAAAAGGAAAATCCGAGCCAATAGGCTGACACCAAGAAAAGGCGTTTTGACTACGCTTTCGTATAAAAGTTAAGAGACGAGCTCTCAAGCTTCGTCTAATGCCCGTTGGTGTTCCAAAATCCCTTGATATTCTTCAAGAAGACGAAGAAGAAAAAAAAGAAGAAGAAAAAGAAGAAGAAGACGAAGAAGAAAAAAAAAAAAAAGAGGCAACATGGGTGGACCTCTAGTGCGACTTGGCAGCCATAATGGGTCCTATGGGATTTCCCCATGCTCTTCCCCCATCAAGATATTCTCTCTTTCTCCCAAAAAGGGTTAAGTGACGGATCAAGAATTGAAAGTTTGAACTCAAAGCCAAGAATTTCAACAGGGAGATTCCTATTTCTATTGTCAATTCTATTTTCAAATGGAATAGTTTATGGTTGGTTTGGTTAGACCACTCAAATGAAGGATCCAGGCTCCGCTCATAAAATACCCAAGTTGGTCAAATAGGAATATGTAAAATTCCCCTTTGTATCATAACATAAAAGATTCCTATTGATTCGACCGTAAAAGTAAAAGCGATTCCAAACCTCCAAATAGATAGATCCTAGATATCTATCCCAATTGAGGTTTGGTAGGTCAATCTTTACCCGGAGTAGATACTAAACCTAAAAGAACAGAAGAAGCCCATTATAGGAACAAGAAAATGACACCATAATTGAAAAACCAATTTGGAGTTCGATGAAATAAAACAAAACCTCAATGCAAAGTAAATTTGACATGTTTCAAGTTTCATGACTTCTTTTTTGGGGGGAAGTGCGCGAAAACTTATCTTTCTTGAAAAATGGAAGAAAAAAAGTACGCTCGTTAGGAGTTAGAAAAATCCTGCTATGAAACAATGAAAAGGGCTGGAATTTCCACATTGCAATTTGTTGAATCGTATGCACCAAAAACATGCGTGTAGGGTTTCCTTAAGGAAAGGAAGCAAATTTTGTCCTAATCAATAAACTTCATAAAACAAGAACCCTTCTTTTATGCCAAAAGCTTGATGCCGAGACGGGAAATAACCTGAAAGGTCTCCTGGTAACTCTCAGTCTAGAAAAGCCGAAGCATAAGTTTTTTATATTAGTAAACTGTATAGGCGGATCGTTAAAGGCCGGAATCAGTCTCTTTGATATGATGCAAATGGTATCACCCGAGGTCCATACAATATGCGTGGCGCAGGCCTTTTCAATGGGATCCCTGATCGTGAGCGGAGGAGCAATTAGCCACCGTCTAGCATTACCTCACAGTTCAGGTCGTGCCAATGCATTTTGATTTCTTATTTGAGAGAAAAAAGAAGATTATGCCTTCGCTATATAGAATATGAATCAAATACTAAGTAATAATAGCATGGCACTTCGAGTTTGCAAGGCGCAATTATTGTTTTTTCATACGATGAGATTCCGTATCGAGAGAGTGGTATGAAACAAAAAGCATTTCAGATTGGATCTTATCCATCGGGGATACATTTCCGCGTCACAAACTTTTTGGTTTTCATACCCTAAGTTTCTTTCCACTATATTAGTGTCTGAGAGATTTTGAAAATGAAAAAAAAAATACACTTTGGGATTGTCGAATCGCAAACGAGAAAAATAGATAAAGCACCGGAACCATCATAGTACTATCCTCGTATTCATTATTACTATTTGGAAATTCTCTCGAAGGGAAGGATGGTAACTAGATCATTGAACAATCCGCGGGTCTTAGAAATCCTATTTTTATCTTTCTTTATTCACTAGAAGTGAAATGAAAAAAAACCGAATTCCATCGTAGAGCCGTATGCAATGCACAAACTATGCCTGTACGGTTGTTCAACTCTCTCTTTTTGTTTTGTTCTTAGAATCTATCCGTTACCTCTTTACTTCGCCAAATCGTGCGAAATAGAAATAGAGGAATCCTTCATTTATATCATTAGGTTAATGATGCATGAACCTGTTAGTACTTATCTTGGGCGCAGAATAGGGGAGTTGCAGGAAGATGCGGATGAATTTCGCCGTGTCTACAAGAAGCTCATATACCTTTATTCAATAACAACACTACGCACGGAGAGGCGTATACGGAAAGACCTGAGGAAGAGTACTTTCATGACACCAAAAGAAGCCAAAAAACATGGAATTGTTGATCACGTAGGAGTTGTGCTCCCCGGCTCCTACCGTAAAAGTGCGGAAAGTATTCGCCGTAATTACCTACGACGCCTACAAAAAGCCTTGAATACTAACCAGGCGGATTGAATAGTAACGAATAAACGATTGGAATATTCAATTCTATCTATATTAACTAAATCTATCTATATTAACGAAATCTATCTATATTAACTAAAAAGCGGGTAGAATTAAGGAGGAACCAATAAACGATTGGAATATTCAATTTTATTCTATCTATATTTCTATTCTATCTATATTTCTATTCTATCTATATTAACTAAAAAGCGGGTAGAATTTAAGAGTAACAAATAAACGAGTGGAAAAAATAAACGATTGGAAAAAAGGATTTCTAGGTAAAGGTTTATAGAACAGGACAACCCTGGCAGATTCTATCTAAGGACATGCAGAAGGATTCTTTCATGTCACCAGAAGAAGCCAAATGTCATGGAATTGTTGATTGAATAGGAATTCAGGCGTATGAAAAAGACAACCAGCCAGATTTTCTGAAATTATTTGGTATTTACCTTAGGTCTAGGTAAAGGTTCAAAAGAAAGAAAAAATGGCTGGAAGCAACCGTACGCAATGGGCAAACGATGCCTGTACATGTACGGTTGCTTCTTTTAACCCTACGTTCCGTCTAGGCGAAGACGGAAAGAAACGCATGAGCAAAGGATGCTGGTACGGTTGCTCAACTCTGTTGGTCCTCTAACCCACCCGTTCCCGTACTGTTTTTACTTCGCATACGAGAATCGTTCGAAAGGGATCCTGGCGGATGGGGATAAACTATACCGTTGATGGTTGATAACATCCAACATCCACTCCAACTTCATCAAAGAGCAGGAACACACCTGTCGGTTCTAGTTGGGACCTGCCTATAGGTTTTGAACCCACAAAAAAGAAAAAGCCCCACTTGATATGATAAAATTCTCAAATTGGAAATATCTTGTAGGGGTAGATCTTGGGAACAAGTCGGGCTAGGCGAAGAGTTACATACATGACACCAATACACGACACCAAAAGAAAAAATGGCTGGAAGCAACCGTATGCAATGTACAAACGATGCCTGTACATGTATGGTTGCTTCTTATAACCCCCCGTTACCTTACCTCTTTTACTTCGCGAAATCGTGCGAAATAAAATAAAGGAAAACCGACGGATGTTATATCATGATTTTAGAATCATCCGGTTAGGATCGATCTAAACCAGCCCATTCTGTATATAATTCAGCATGCCAACTATTAAACAACTTATTAGAAACACAAGACAGCCAATCAGAAATGTCAAAAAAGCCCGCGCTCTTCGGGGATGTCCTCAGCGTCGAGGAACATGTACTAGGGTGTATGTGCGACTCGTTCAGATCATGAACTGAACCAAAAGAAAGGAAACAATTTTTACAGTATCAAAGATCAGTACCAATGAATAGGATAAAACCAATGAATAAGATAGAGTGGAAGAACTCCATTCACTGTCTAAAAAAAAAAAGACCTTTATTGTGTATAAAATTTATGGTTTCCATTGGTATAAATCCGATCACCTCAATTGGAGATGAGAAGCAATTCCCCATTGGTAGCAAATGGTTCTCCATTAAGCGGGGGAAATCTTATTTAAGAAGCATAAAAAAGCTGCTCCTACTCTTGCAAGAACGGACTCACAGGGTCAGCTACCTAACCAACCTTCCTAATTAAATGCCGTTACTGTATAGGTAGATCTTATTGTGAAAAGACCTATTACTGGAGAATTCATGGGTAGAGCCAAAGAGTGTGAACTATACAAGTTACTAAATAAGGAAGGGGCTCCGGTGTATAGAAAGGACCTCACCGTTTAAAAAGTAACCATGGAAACGATGGAACCCACTATTTTTGATTCATTTATATTTCTTACTTAAATTGACTTTGACTCGTTTTTTGATCAATCGAATTTTTTATTTCGAGGTGAAATGCCTGGAAAAAATCGTGGTTGGGAAGGTCATCGTAGCAAAAGCCATTGGAATTTTTTTTTTATACATCGGAAGAATCCGTTTTGTTATTAATAGACCGGGAGGGGAGAAAAGAATGGCTGAAAGAAAAGAAAGCAATTAGTTATTCATCAAAGTTTCAGTAGATTCAATGACCAGAATTAGACGAGGATATATAGCTCGGAGACGTAGAACAAAAATGCGTCTATTTTCATCAACTTTTCGAGGGGCTCATTCAAGACTTACTCGAACTATGACTCAACAGAAAACGAGAGCTTTGGGTTCTGCTCATCGGGATAGAAGCAGGAAAAAGAGAGATTTTCGCCGTTTGTGGATCACTCGTATAAATGCAGTAATTCGTGAGATTAAGGTATTCTATAGTTATAGTGTATTTATACACAATCTCCACAAGAAGCACTTGCTTCTTAATCGAAAAATACTAGCGCAAATCGCTATATCAAATCGAAATTGTCTTTCCATGATTTCCAATGAGATAAACTGTCTTTCCATGATTTCCAATTTCCAATGAGATCATGAATTTCGCAGGGTTCATTTTGCAGGGAAAGGTTTAAACGAAGTTCCCCGGAGAAGCAACTCCGGGAAGGTGGAGTATAAATGAATAGGATAAGGTAATTCAAATAAACGAGCAAGATTCACTCAAAAAAAAAAATGAAATATTTCTTCTTTGCCTTCCCCGATTCGGATTCTTTTTGGTTTCTTCCAACATGAGAATCATTGGGTTCTCTCATTTTTCGAACAAAACATCCACCCTATCCTAGTTGGGTTAAAGATTGGAATTTTGATTCCTTTTATTCCCCTGTGGCCGTAGGCCTCTTTTTTTTATTATTTCATATTTAAAGGGCCCTTATTTCTTTTTATTAGTTATTAGACCTTTTTGATTTTTAGCCCTAGGGGTTGACTTGGGTCTTGTTCTTTCAAATGGTTTCTCTTTTTTCTTAGGATCTTTTTTCTTAGGATCTTTTTTCTTAGGATGAAGAAAAGGTAACAAAGATAAAAAACGAGCTTGTTTTATAGCAAGCGTAATTAATCGTTGTTGTTTCAAAGTCAATCGATTCACTCGTCTAGATAAGATTTTTCCCTCGTCACTAATAAATTGACTAATTAAACTCAGGTTTCTATACTCAATTCGATCCCCCGGTTTAATTCGGGACACACGCTTACGAAAAGATTGCTTGGATTTCGATTTTTTTTTTAATTTCTTGTTCTTGAATTTCACCCATTTTTGCTTAGATATCTCAACGGATTTCGGGAATTCCGGCGGATAGGTTGGCCTACGCAGAACGAATTGCTCAGATTTATCCTCAGGTTTATCCATGGTATTTAGTCCTTATCTCTAAAATCCTATTTCTGAATTCGAATTTGGGATACGACCGAAATAGGATTTGATTTGTTTATATATATTCTATGTAATTTGTTCTTGTTACTGGAAAAGGTGGCAGTTCTGTTCAATCTATTTCTTTATTTCCCCATGAATTGTATGCTTGTAACAATAGGGGCAGAATTTTCTCAATTCCAATCGACTAGGTGTCTTGTGTCGATTCTTTTGAGTAATATATCTAGAAATGCCCGGCGATTCCTTAGTAACATTGTTTCGCACACAACTAGTACATTCCAAAATAACTCTGACTCTGACATCTTTACCCTTGGCCATGAACCTCCTTTGCATTTTGGATTCACTCAACTCTTCTATTTTCAATCCGAAACGAAGAAAAAAAAGGAAAAAATAGAAGTGGCTAACCCGAAATCCGATTCGAAACGATTTCGTTGCAATCAATAGCGTAATATTCACAAGTAATACAATGCTTTTTAACTCTCAATTTTTTCGAATCCCAATAGAGTATTTCATTCAAATATCTTGTATGATTTTGTTACCCTAGACCCAGTCTTTTCATTTCCGTACTCCCTCTATGAATTCGAGCCTAATCACAAGTTTCGCCTAAATCCACTTTGATTCTTTTTCTGTCCTCCTTTCTTTATCCTCAAAAATGAAAAAATAAGAAAACAAAGAAAGAGAGAGAGGAAGAGGTATTAGTCCCAGAGAATTTATTGTATCGCGAATCTTCTTCATCCCTTCCCATGTCAATAACTAGAATGAAAAAAGGGGAATGTCAACGCATCCGGGAAGAAACGATTGATCTCTATCAATAGACCTGCTAAAGAACCGAACCATAGAGTACTTATCACAGGGGCCGCGGAGAGATATGTTTTTAGATCGCGCATTGAAAATTCTCCTTCTTTATTGGAATACATATATGATCAGATGCATAGGTCGTTAAGGATCGCCTGTATTTTAGTTGTACGCGGAATCCCTAACAAAAACGGAAATATACCACGACCTAGTCAATGTCAATAACACTCAGATTTCCCTTTCCTTAAAACGGAAAAAGGGCTGAGTATTGTATTACTGATAAGTATTCATTTATTTATACGTGAAGTTTCCTATCTATTTATAAAATTTGATAGGTTCTACGTGTTCTATGAGACCAAAAAGAAGAAATGGCAAGATAGATTGTATCTCAATGAGGAAATAATGATGTGGAAAACAAGACAGAGATTTTATACAATGACACTGTATACCAATTGAAAGGGATGTAGCGCAGCTTGGTAGCGCGTTTGTTTTGGGTACAAAATGTCACGGGTTCGAATCCTGTCATCCCTACCTATTCTTTCTCCTATGGGCAGTAACGAAAGGTCCGTTGAGATCGATTCAATTTGGACAAACGAAATCTTTCCATTTATGATATTATATGTATATATATACACGGTCTGGGGGGTACAAAAAAAAATCCTTTTCTTTGTGGTCTTATCCCTGGTGATAAGAAAGCGCTCTTAGTTCAGTTCGGTAGAACGTGGGTCTCCAAAACCCGATGTCGTGGGTTCAAATCCTACAGAGCGCGATTCTGTTCTTCTGCAGTAGGTCAATCAAAAAATGAGATGTTAATGTTACTTAATCAAAGGTCCAACTGATCACTGCGTCTGTATTGTAAATACGCAGTGACGAATAATCCCGCCAAAGTAATCGGAATTAGACCTAACACGATTCCAAATAGTAAAACTTCAATCATTTCGATTTATTTGAAAATGGAAAAAGAGAGAGGGACTATCTATCCTTAAATATTCATCCGAATTGACCACAAATCTCATCAAGCAAGACTTGGCAATTACTGCGGAAAGGCACTCTCGACTCCGCGGAAACATTTCTTGTTATATTATAACCGAATTGTTCATTCAATTCATTTCAAATAAGTCGTATCTTGCTGAGACCAATAAATAGGGCCGGGGTTATAGTTGACGCCACCAATAGAAAGCCGAAATAACTAGTTATAGTAGGCATGAAGGAGCTAAAGGAGATACGTTCTTTTTATACATATAGTTCTAAAACACTTACCTAAGTTTCTGCTTTTGAAAGATGGAAGAATACGAAAAAATACCAATTGACAAAATCTGTTCCAATTTCAGTTTGATTCATCCGTCATTTTTTGGGTCCCTAACAAAGATAGGGCGGGATAAAAAAAAGGCTGGATTGATCATCTTGTGACATCTACCGATTCCCCGATTCCAAATCAACAGATTCATTCCGCACCTTCTTAGTAAAGGACTAGGACTAATAACTTTCTCGCGGAATTTCATTCACAAATGAAACTTCCTTTGAATCGCTGTGGAATCAAATTCGCAAATCATTTCGATTTTGATCATTTCTTTTTCAACTGTATCAAATCTAGTTTCTCTTTTGGAACGAGCGACCTCTTTTACCTGATTCAAGTAAATAGTAGGTTCTTTAATCACACATAATATCTCGAATGAGAAAAAAAATATCACACGATCGCTCGAAGAAAGAAAATCTTTCTTTTCTATTTGATTTTTGGACAACTATAAGACTAGTAATTCGA